GCTTACTCTAGATTAAAAGTAATATAAAGTAGGTGAGAACACTCTGGGGGCCGTATATACGGAATTGGGAAAGCTTTTGGGTGTGTTAGCAAATTAACAGGGCTAGAGAAGAATGAAAACTCCAATTAATGCATTATTAGAGGCCTCGCTCCTACGAGACGCGGCTGAGCCATTTCAACTAAGCTTCCAAGATGCTGCTAGTCCTGTTATGGAAGAGATTCTATTTCTTCATAACCAAATTATGTTTATTTTAATTATTATTATAACAGCTGTATTATGGTTGATTATAAGAGGACTAACAGGCCAAGCTTATCATCGCTATCTTATAGAAGGAGTCACAATAGAGATTGTTTGGACTATAATTCCAGCAGCTATATTAGTGTTTATCGCATTCCCTTCTTTAAAACTACTTTATTTGATGGATGAGATAGTAGAGCCCGGTGTGACAGTAAAAGCCATAGGTCATCAATGGTACTGGTCTTATGAGTACTCTGACTATCAAACTACCATAGGTGAAGATAGTACCCTAGAATTTGATTCTTACATGATACCTACAAGTGACCTTCTACCCGGCGATCTTCGACTATTAGAGGTTGACAATAGAATGGTTGTTCCTATTGATACTTATGTAAGAGTTTTAGTTACAGGCGCAGATGTGCTTCACTCATTTGCTGTACCTTCATTAGCTATAAAAATGGATGCTGTGCCTGGACGTCTTAATCAAACTGGATTTTTAGCTAAAAGACCGGGATTATTTTATGGTCAATGTTCCGAGTTATGTGGCGCTAATCACTCTTTTATGCCCATTGTTATAGAAGCCGTTAGCATGGATAAATATATCAGCTGGCTATCTTCATTATGTGCTGATCTTTAAAAATCTTTTAAACACCGAATTATGCCTCACTTAGATATAACCGCTTATTTAACTCAATATAGCTGGACATTAATAATTTTGTTAGCACTTTATAGTATTATGAGTTTATTTATTTTACCTAAAATTCAAAATAATTTACGTATAAGAAGTATTCTACAGGAAGAGGGGGCAGCCCCTAGTAAGGGACTCGGGGTTAATCGAGCATATGCTATACTACAAGACATACTTCGTAGATAAGCCCACCTCCTACATATACTTAATATGGCAGCTTCTTTCTTTGATCAGYTTAATGTAGTTCGGATAATTGGGGGTATAATTACTAATTCTTCTATTATGATGCTTATCCTATTTAGTGTAATATTAATAGGAAGTTGTTCATATAAATTAATACCTACAAGACTGCAGGCTATACAAGAGATTGTTTATACCCACTTTTTAGGATTAGTAAAAGATTCTACAGCTAATAAGGGAGCTCAATATTTTACTCTTATTATTACCCTGTTTACGTTTATTGCTGGATTAAATCTATTAGGTTTATTTCCCTATGTATTTACCCCAACTGCCCATATTGTAATTACTTTTGGCTTAAGTTTATCTATTTTAATAGCAGTAACAATATTGGGGATAACACAATACCGTTTGAACTTTGCTTCAATGATGATGCCTAGTGGGGCTCCTTTATCATTAGCCCCTCTATTAGTTATAATTGAAACAGTTAGCTATCTTTCCCGGGCAATCTCTTTAGGTGTTCGATTAGCTGCTAATTTATCTGCTGGGCACCTTTTATTTGCTATATTGGCAAGTTTTGGGTTCGCAATGATTAGTAATGGAATGTTAGTTTTAAGCTTAGCCCCAATATTAGTAATGGTTTTTATAACTTTACTAGAAATTGCCGTGGCCTTAATTCAAGCATATGTATTTTGTCTGTTAACTACCATATACATTAATGATACTCTAAATCTTCATTAACCCATACTTAGAATAATTGTTGGGTAGGAGTATTAGTCTCCGCTCGATTCCCCACCGGGGAGCCATGAGTAAGGCTTATCACCCTTATCATTTAGTGGACCCTAGTCCATGGCCTTATACAGGCTCAATTGGGGCACTACTGCTTACAGTAGGCTCAGTATTATATTTTCATTATAGTTATACATGGATTATGTATTTAGGCGCAATAACAATAATATTTACAATGTTTGTTTGGTGGAGAGATGTTATTAGAGAAGCCACGTTCCAAGGACTTCATACTCAAATAGTAAAAAGGGGATTAAGATATGGTATGATCCTTTTTATTACTTCTGAAGTTTGCTTCTTTTTCGCGTTCTTTTGGGCTTTCTTTCATAGTAGCCTATCTCCCACTATAGAATTGGGGGCGGTTTGGCCCCCGGTCGGTGTAGAAGTGTTAGACCCATTTTCTGTGCCCCTATTAAATACAGCTATATTACTTAGTTCTGGAGCAACAGTTACATGGGCACATCACGCCATAGTTAGCGGACAAAGATTAGAGGCCGTACAATCACTTACTTGTACCGTAATACTGGGGATTCAGTTTACAGCCCTTCAAGCTATGGAGTATTACGAAGCGCCTTTTACAATCTCAGACTCCGTATATGGTTCAACCTTTTTTATGGCCACTGGTTTTCATGGTTTTCATGTTATAATTGGAACAATATTTTTGACTGTATGTTTAGCTAGACTAATAGGCTATCACTATACTCGTCATCATCATTTTGGTTTTGAGGCTGCTAGTTGGTATTGGCATTTTGTAGATGTGGTCTGGTTGTTCTTATATGTATGTATTTACTGGTGGGGCTCTTAGCCCGGGCCATGGTTCACAGTGCTTAGCTAAGCTCAGCTTGTAGGGTCAACTAACGGTAAGTTCTCAGACTCATAATCTGGTTATGCAGGTTCAACTCCTGCCCCTACCACCTATTAAAAACAAAATAAATACACATATAAACCAAGTAGGTAAAAGAGGAAAATTATAAAAATCTAGGCAAACATACACGAACTAACTCGATTAGGGGGTATGGAACTATCCCCAATATCACAATAGCTACTATTAGCGGTAATTGCCCATTAAACTCTCGTCTATTAATATCTCTCGAAAAGATTAAATATGGAGAAAGTTGCCCAAAACAAATTCTATTATATAAATATAACGAATAAGCAGCAGCTATAACCATACTAGTTGAGGTAAGAATACCTAATGATGTACTAGTGGAAAAAGCAGCTACTAAGGATAAAAATTCCCCAACAAAATTACAACTAAGAGGAACAGCAATATTAGCTAAAGTAAACACCATAAATATAATAGAAAATAGGGGCATAGTCATAACTACTCCCCTATAATACCTAATTAACCTTGTATGATGTCTCTCATAGAGCAAAGTTACTGCTATGAATAAAGCGGGGCTAACCACTCCATGGGCTATCATTAAGAATATAGAGGCTATTAAACCCTCCATCGTATGAGTAAACAAACCTATTGTTACTATTCCCATATGAGCTACAGAGGAATAGGCTATCAGACGTTTTGCGTCTACCTGCCTGCAAGTAGTTAAACTCCCATATATAACTGCTATTAATGATAACGTCAGTATGATTGGTGCTAAATACTCTGTTGCTTCGGGAAAAAGAGGCCAAGCGAATCGAATAAATCCATAACCCCCTAATTTTAATAATATTCCAGCCAGAATCACTGAACCAGCTAAAGGAGCCTCTACATGCGCAAGAGGCAACCATATATGAAATGGTATCATTGGTATCTTAACTGCTAAACTAAGGAAAAACCCTGTGAACAACCAAATTTGAATGTTACTATCTATCTGGATGTTAGTTAAAGATAAGTAGTCTGTTGTACCCGTTATTCTATAAACAAGTGCTATGCTAAGTAACATCAATATAGAGCCGACTAAAGTATAAAAGAAGAAATAATAGGCAGCTTTTATTTTTTCTGCCCGAGCTCCCCATACTCCTATTATCAAGAACATAGGTATTAATATGCTCTCAAACAACACATAAAATACTAACAGATCCAATGTAGAAAATACCCCAATTAATAGTAATTCCATACCTAAAAGGCATATAATAAACTCCTTAAGAAGAAACTTAATACTATTCCAACTTACTAAAATACAAATAGGCGTTAATAAAGTACTTAATACAATGAAAAATATAGAGATCCCGTCAATAGCAAACAATATCGGAGAACCTTCAAACCAGCCTAATGTATCCACCCAGTTGAATTCTATTATCTGTTGAAACTGAGCTTCTTGATGAAGGTTGACCAATAATAAAATAGAAAGAGCAAATGTAATCAGAGACCACTCTAACGCTTGCTGGCGTAGTTTCATACTATTTTCCCTTGGAATTAATGCTATTATTACTATACTTATTAATATAGAGCCGACTATACAAGCTAATATCATAATAATATAATTACTAGCCACTATCCTGCGGCGAGGTTTCTCCTGTTTTAGGAGATTACTTTGGACTTGGAAATAACTTTCCTTCATCCTGTTTCTGTTTTAATTTACGACTAAGTACTTAAGTGCAATAGCTGTTCCGACTAATATCATTAATGCATAATTAAATAATAGACCAGATTGTAAGCTGCTTAACTCTTTGGTTCTATCAACCATAAATCGGGCTATTCCAGTGGGGCCCAAAATCTCTAAAATTCCCCTATCTATAGTACGATAAGAAACAATATGGCCGAACTTCCAAACTGTGCTTCCAATATAATAATTTGCTATTTGATTAAACTCCCAGGCATAGAATAAGAAGCTATATATGCTACGACGCATAATATAATAGATTACATATGGACGGAGAATAAACACTAGTAATATCCCTGTTACGGACATAATAACTGGTGCTAAAGAAACTATTGTGGGCACAAGCGGCAAGGGACGTACACCTTGCGCAAACACCATATTTTGAGCGAGATAGCCAACTAAAATACTTCCTATTGCTAATACTAATAAAGGGCCCAATAAGTTCCAATCAGCTTCTTGTAAGTGTTGTGCGCTTATACGTGTTAAATTAGGCTTAGACACAAAACTTAAGTATATTAATCGGAATGAATAAAAAGCAGTTAAGAAGGCTGTAATTGAAGCTAACCAATAAATAGATATCAAACAATAATTATTATAAGTTAATTCTAATATTAAATCTTTCGAGTAAAATCCAGATAAATAGGGAAAACCAGCCAAAGACAATGAACCAATCAACATTAGCACATATGTTAAAGGTAAGCCCCGAATTATTCCCCCCATCTTCCTAAGATCTTGTTCATCTAGAAGTGCATGAATTATTGAGCCTGCACCTAAGAATAACAAAGCCTTAAAGAAAGCATGAGTAAGTAGATGATATAAACTACTTAAACAGCTATAAGTGCCACAAGCCATTACCATATATCCTAGTTGACTACAAGTAGAATAAGCAATAACTTTTTTTATATCCGATTGGACTAATCCTACTGTAGCTGCAAAGAAAGCAGTTAAAGAGCCAACTAACCCCACAATAATTGTTGCAGTTGGAGAGTAATCAAAAAGGGGAGCAGATCTAATAATTAAGAACACTCCTGCTGTTACCATAGTTGCTGCGTGAATTAGGGCCGAAACAGGAGTGGGGCCTTCCATAGCATCCGGCAACCAAGTATGCAACCCTAATTGGGCAGATTTTCCTACGGCCCCTACAGTTAGTAGTATACAAATCCAAGTACAAGCTGAAGATGGTGATAAAGCGGAGAATAAACTACAGTAATCTAATACCCCAAATTCTTTCCAGATTAATATAATGGCTAGCATTAATCCTATATCTCCTATTCTATTGATTAACATAGCCTTAATTGCCGCCTTGTTAGCCTGTATACGCGTAAACCAAAAGTTAATTAATAAATAAGAACATAAACCGACACCTTCCCAACCAATAAATAATTGCACATAATTATTACTAGTAACTAAAACTAACATAAAAAAGGTAAATAGAGACAGATAACTCATAAATCTTGGTAAATGGGGATCCTCTCTCATATAACTTGTAGAATAAACATGAACTAACCCGCTAATTGTGGTCACTACTATTAACATTACAGCTGTTACCATATCAAATTGTAAGCCAAAATTAGTTATTAGTAAATCAGACTCTATCCATCTGCCCAACTCTATATACACTGTAGACCCATTAATAAGGATTTCATAACATAATACAAAAGAAAGGAGGCTACTGGCGAGTACCCACACAGAGCTTAACAAGCCAGCCCCTTTTCTTCCTATATAGCGACCCCCTAGTCCGCTCCCAACTGCGCTTAGTAATGGTATTAATATAACTAGAAGATACATGGGAATAAATCTAAAATAATCAAATGTGTTAACTGAAAGAACAAACTAGGACATACTATAATTGTCAATACTAAGTATAAACTTGCCCCTATTAATACTGCCTTGCCTAAACCCGCCTCCTTTGGTGCTACGCTGCCACGTGGAGAATTTAGTATATTTGTTATTACCAGAGGCGTCGACAAAGGTTGATAAAACATAATTTTAACTAATCTAAGGTAATAAACCCCAGCTATCACGGAACAAACTAAAGCTATTAAAGCGCTGAGATAGTATCCTTGACCAACAGCTGCTAAGATAATATACCACTTAGTTAAAAACCCAATTAAAGGGGGAATTCCTGCAGTAGACAACAAACCTGTAGCTAATGCTAAAGCTAATACCGGGTTTAATCTTGAAACACCACTAAACTCAATAAGCATGTCTCTTTTAGGAGATATAATAAGTACTACAGACCAAAGTAGCACTTGGGTTATTATGTAGGCTCCTATGTACATTAAACTTGCCTGAAGACTCTCTATAGACCCAATAGCTATGCCAAGTAATACAAACCCCATATGGCTGATCCCGCTATAAGCTAGTAGTCTTTTAATTCGAGTTTGATTCAAAGCTCCTATAGCCCCTACAATCAAAGATATTAATCCGGCTATTAATAGGCCCATTTCATTAAGGCCTATTTGTACGATAATAGCAAGTACCCCTAATTTTGGCACGATAGACAATAGCGCAGCTACCCAAGTTGGAGCCCCTTCGTAGACATCGGGGGCCCACATATGAAATGGGGCTGCAGATACTTTAAATAACAACGAGATAGTAACAAGACACTTACCAGCTAATACCCCATAAGATACTATGCTCATACGAATAAACTGAAGTTCAAGCTCTCCTGTGGAGCCATAAATTAGGGCGCAACCAAACAGGAACAACCCCGAAGATAGTGCCCCTAACACGAAGTATTTCAGCCCAGCTTCTGCCGATAACAATGAGGATTTATTATAAGCCACTAAGATAAACATACATAATGTTTGCATCTCTAATGCTAAATATATAGAAATTAAATTTGTTGACCCAATAAGTAATAAATTCCCTAAAATCACTAGTAAAATTAATAAAGAGCTTGATCGATGCGATGTTCGGTGGTCCAGCATACATAGTATAGCTAACCCACTTAGCATCACCAACATCTTAATAGCCTGTGTCCAACATAGGAGATGGGGCTCAGCTAATATTCCAGCAGCCCCTACAGCACCCGCAAGAAGCATAGCTAATCTTAAAGTCGGGGCCTTTAATCCATACGTCAACACTATTAGTATGATGAGCCCTAGTGTCAATTCCATAGTATACCAGGGGCTATGTACCCACATGGTATATGAGAAGGTGCGCCACTTTTGTGGCACATTGTTAACCCCTAAACCTTTTGTTTTCCTTCTTTGCAGCAGCCAGAAGTTGATTACGTCGATGGGGCCCATATAGTCGAGCATCGCTGAGACCATTCCTTGCGTACTAGGACTCAAAAAAGTTGGGATTGAACATTGTAGATAGAAACCGAGCTGTGTCACCACGCTCTGAACTCAAATCATGTACGGTTTTCATGGTCGAACAGACCAACCTAAGGTACCTTCTACAGCACCAGGGCACCGCAATTCAACATCGAGGTCGCAAACACTGTCCTCGATAAGAACTCTCCGACAATATTACGCTGTTATCCCTACGGTAGCTTTTATTCGCTTTCGATATTTATTTTGGACAATCATATCGGGTCATTATTGCCCACATAGAACCTAGTCCTTGTGCCAGCTAGGGGTGTCCCCCTCACTGTCAGGCTAAAGAAATTAGCTTTGTATACCATAAGCTCGCCTTCGTTTCTTATTCAAAGGTAGTCGCCCCAACTAAACTGTCCTACCAACAAATTTTATTAACTTGAAATTAGGATACTTAGTATCGATCATTTTAAGTTAACGCTATCGGTATCCAGTAAAGCTCGATAGGGTCTTTTCGTCTTACAATGTTTTTGTAGTATCTTCACTACAACTATAATTTCATTGGCTTTCCTCTTGAGACAGTAAGACCCTCGTGGTTCCATTCATACCCGCCAACAATTAATTGGCTATTTATTGTGCTACATTATCACGGTCAGAGTTACCGCGGCCATTTAGTTGGGTTTTGCTTTAGACGTTAGTCCTCAGTTTCACTATACAACCATTGGGCAGAATTCACCCTCTATACTTCAGTGACCTTTAGCAGAGAGCTATGTTTTTGGTAAACAGTCGAGATCTTATTTTGCCGAGTTCCTTAAGAGAAATTATGCCTAGATCAAAGTCCCATTAATAACAGTAGAAAGCACTCTGTATCATAATATTTTTCCTGAATAGGTTTAAGAATTATATTCCATCGGGCATAATGCCCTTAGAAGCTGTATAAATTAATTCGGGAGTAAATCTTGTACTACTCATGCCTGCATTATCACTTCTGTTTGTCTCACGAGGTGCGCACATATCGTGCCCACAGAACGCTCTACTACCAAGCCAGTATGCCCTACGGTCTGGCCTCCAAAATTTCAGTTACAGATTTAGCCACCTTAATTCTTAGAGTTCTCTAGCTCATTCAGTGAACTTTTACGTTTTCCTGTGCAGGTGGCTGTCTCCAAGCCTACTTCCTGTTTGTCTAAGTTGAAACCTCTTTATACACTTAATCTGTATTAGTGACTTTAATTTTTGGTTAGGGCTTACCCCTTTTGACTAGAGGCCTTGTCGCCATAGTCTTACTCCACCAGTAATTCAAGCCCCCGGGTTTGGGGCCGAATCGACTTGAGGCGCCTTACTAAGATAAGTTTCGTAGAGAACCAGCTATATCCAAGTTCGAATAGTATTTCACCGCTAACCACAGCTCGTCCAAGATTTTTGCCACAATCACTGGTTCGGTCAGCATAGCTACCTGGCCGTGGTTAGATCACTTGGTTTCGGGAAATTTGACTGACGAGTTTTCTCTTGCTTTCACTACGCCTTCATTTACTACTTAAGCTTGCCAAATTTTGTCTTGCAGGCCCATTATGCAAAAGGTAAATTTTAGAACCAATTCTGAGTCTTTCCCTCACGGTACTTTCTCTATAGGTGTCTATCGGGGTTTAGTCTAGATGTCCAATCATCTTAATTATCTGTTTGAGACAATTCCTCCGCTATCGCTCGCCGCTACGCACGGAATCTCAGTTGATGTATTCCTCATAGTTTAGTAAGATGTTTCAATTAACGATTCAATTAACCCTTTTCAGTTAGGATAAACAAGTTCAAAGTCTCTCCCTTGTTATCTCGTATTTCACGTCCATACCGATAGACCCTAGACTTTACTCAGTTCCACTGTCTAAAGATTTCTACTATAAACCCAGTATAATTTTTTATGTCCAGGGGTTCTCTTTCAACCTAAAATAGAGATCTTATTTCTATGAATCTCTAGATGACAGCTTGAGCAAACCGGCACCAAGTTAGACCTTCGATTTAATCCTCTATCACCTGATTTTTTAGGATGGATGTGGTGAATAGCCTCCGCCGGAGCTCCGCATATTTCACACAAATCAATGAAAACTTGAGCATTATATTTAGAAGGGCGGGATACTGTTAAAGAACTTGACTTACTTCGAGATGGAGGTTCCCAGTTAATAAGTTTACGATATTTCAAAGCACTATTATAGAATTTTTTGTCGTTTATTATGTGGCCCATAACTTCAATGCCATATTGGGAGGGTCCTGGGCCAGGTTTTAATTTACGTTCATAAATTAGGCCAAAATCTTCTTGTTGAATAACAGATAAATGATAGCACCGAACTGGCGAATTAATTAAAGAAAAAACTTGATGTAAATGAGTAGAAAGAACGAAACTAGTCCGTGCAGCTGTTAATCTTTCAATTGTTGCAGCTAATATTGCTGTTCCTGAACTAACTTCTGTTCCATGACAAATTTCATCCCCTAATATTAAACTGTTATAATCAGCTAGCTTTAATATAGTTGAGAGATCTTTCATTTCAACCTCGAAAGTACCTTGGCCTCTATGGAGATCATCCCCCCCTAAAATACGAGTAATTAAATAGTGATAGGGTCTTAGCCTAAAAGAGCCCGCAGCTACATACATTCCTGCTTGAGCTAAGATTACGTTAACTCCAATTGCTCTAAGTAAAGTAGATTTGCCGGCACCATTTACTGAGAATATTAACATTCCCTCATTCTCTAAACTAATATCATGAGCTACACATTCTTCTTGAGTGTTTAGCTGATCTACTAATGGGTGTCGTAGGTTATTTGCTTCAATTAAACCCTTAGTTTGTTGGGACTTCGTCGGTGTTAAGCAAGGTTTAGTATAATTAAACTTAATAGCCGCAATAGCCCCGCTTAATGCAACATCTAATCTAGAAATTATATTCTCTAAGGGTAAAAACAGCTTAGAATAACTGAGATATAATCTTTTAAGTTCCCGGTTATAAGTATGGTTAACACAAGTGTTAATGTGCTCTTCTAATAAATTTAATTCGATTGATACTTTATGAATGGCGGGGCTAGAAATTATAAGGTTGTTTCCCCTTTTACCCAACACAATAATTGAATTATCAGGTGTAGAGGCGCTAGTCATGTGATGCTCTAACTTAGGTAACTTTTTAGATAAAATAGAAAAAGCATAACCCTCTTTATTAAAACACTCCGCTTTAATAGAAATTGTATCTTGAAACACAATATTTGAAGTCTGTTCGGCCCACTCTGTAAGTTGGGCCCTTAATATTTGTTGTTTTGCAAGGAGGTCGGTTAAATTAACAGATGGCTGTAATACAGATGTAACAAATGGTTGTAATACATCTTTAACATCCCCTGTAAGTCTATCTACCTGGAAAACTCGGCCTATTTCCGCAATTAGCGACTTTAATTGGGGCCCAACTAAAAGGGGCAATTGAATATTTGTACTTTTATTACTTACTATTTTACTTATTAGTTGGCTAGCAAACAAATAAGAATGGTAAATTTGACTCAACTTTTTAGGGGGCAGTGTAGTACCACTGGATGCACAAATTACCCATTGACGATGTAAAGAAGATAAATCTCTAATGTGTTTTAACTCGGAATTGTCAAATATTTTTTTGTCAATTAATTGTTTAAATGTAGCAATTTCCTCATAACGAAGATTTAATTCACAACAATCTGTAATGGGGTTAAGAAGTCTGAATTTTAGTAGTCTTTTACCCATTGCAGTCGAACAGAAATCAAGCAAGCTTAGTAAACCCCCCCTTCTTCCTCTCTTAGGCAACAAGTCCAATTGATATTCTGCTCTATTACATAATATTAAGTTTAGGGGGCTAATAACAGAATTATAACACTCGGGAAGTTGAAGGTTCTTTATAAGATTTGGATTTCGATCTTTAATAAATTGTAAAACTCCTAAGAGGCTAATTAAATTTACCGGATTAACATTTTCTGTCCAAGTACTTTGAAATATCTTACTAAGGGTATATTCTTGGTAATTTTTGTTAAACCACTCTGCGTTAATGTCTATATAAATATGGAGCAAAAGCCACTCCTTATTATTATTTTCGTACCTATAAGATAAATAACACGGCAAGTTGGGCACTGCTTCTCCCATAACTTCAATTTTAGCATTGGGCTCAGGGGGGAATAGGTTCCAACCAATTAATAAATGATATACCTTATTTATTAAAATCTCTGAGCCATCCCCTGCGTTTGCCCAAATTACTATTTCTCTAATACGATAACTGATTAATAACCGAGCTACTTTGTCTCTGTCCGTTCAAGAGACAGGAAACATTATACTATGCCCATTCATGGCCGAAAATAAAACAATTCCCATTAAGTCTTCTTGAGAAAAATAAACGGATAACACATAGGCTAATTCCGAACCGTCCTCTAAATTACAACTAGGAGAATAAACCTGAGATACTGCGCGTTGTTTTGGCCCGGATTTACCAGTGATCAATTCATCAATAACTATAACAGTCCAACCTTTATCCAGCAAGGTACTTCGATGAGTAGTAAGGGAATAAACGGGAAACCCCATTTGAAGCAGGGATCTTTTACCGGGTGATGTTATTCTCATATCTAGTAATGAGGCAACTTGTTCAATGGGAGGCGTTACCTCCAAAGGCCCACTTCGCATGGATGACTCAACTAATAACTCGGCTTGAGAGTATGCTTGTTGCCTACTAGGAGTGGCAGGCTCATGCCAAAGTTCATAGAACTTACCAATCTGTATAAGCTGGACTACTGATAGCCCATACTTAGAATAATTCTCCTTTGCTAAGTTGAAATATTGCACTGGTATCTGGCTCATTTTTAATTAGGAGTTAACCTCTTAATAAATTTAAGGCTCGAACAGCAATTGTACCACGTAATCGGTAATAGTTAACCATAATAGCTAACCCGATAGCAGATTCGGCAGCTGCGACAGTTAAAATTACAATAGCAAAAATTTGACCAAAAAGCGTATAGAGCACACGAGACTCAAATAGAAGCAAAATAGTAGAGGCCAGTAATACTAGCTCCACACACATTAGCATAATGATTAAATTGCTCCTATTAAGAATAATACCTAAGATTCCGATTAATAAGATGACAATTGATAATATTAAATAAGACATGCGCTATACCAATTAGAGGCTAGTTTCCCACTCTAAGCCCCCTTCTATCCACTCATAAATTAAACCTAAAGTTAAGATAAATAAAAATAACATAACAACCCAATATCCAAATAAAGGTAGGCCCATATATGTAACAGCCCAGGGAAATAAAAAAGATATTTCAAGATCAAATATTAAGAACAAGATGCCAATTAAGAAGAATCTAACGGAAAAGGGATTCCCCGGGTTGTCAAAAGGATCAAACCCACATTCATAGACTGACACTTTTTCCATGTCGGGTTGTTTATATCCTAATAAATAAGATGCCCCTAAAATTAGGATTGATAATGTACCGCTAACGATAAGTAGTATTAGTATTCCTTTGAACTCCATATTCCTATGCGGAGACGTGCATTTGCACTTGGCCTGAAGGCACCTAAAGGTGCTCTCTGGTAATTTGTAGGAAGAGATCTTGCCTACTACGTAATGATTCACCATAAGAATTATATAAAAAAGGTGAATTTGGTTGTTGAGCTAATAATATAGCCCCTATCATAGCAACTAGTAGTACCAAACTAGCAATTAACACCAATTCATAATAAGTTGTATAAAGATGACTCCCAATTGCCCCAATGTTAGTTCTAGATCCTATAACAGGATTGCTGATATACTTGGGGCTATTAGTTAGTAAACTATAAAATAAGAATATGACAGATAATCCTACAGGTAAAAAATGCGAGTGATCCTGAGAATCTACTTTATTAGGCTGTTGAATTAACATAATTACGAACAAAAATAAAATAGCAATAGCCCCTACATAAACAATTATAAATATCAGGCCTATATAATCTAATCCCAACGATATAAACATAACAGCAGCATTAACAAAGGCAATAACTAACCAAAATACTGAATAAACAGGATTCGGCGTAGATATAACCATAAAACTAGCTCCAACTATTCCTAAGGATATCATATAAAATAAGCTATTCATGTAATATAAAGGGCTATTTCAGTAAATAATTTTCTGCCCAACCTAATAGTGGTATTAGTAATAAAAAGTAGCTAAAGTAAAATATCGAAGCAAATTGCCCAACCACAATGTATGGCTCCTCAACTGGGTTAGCTCCCAACCAAGTTAATAACACAAAATCAGCTACTAAAAACCAAAATGCTATTTTGGCTAAAGGCCTAAATGTTAAAGCTCTTAATTTACTAGTATGAATAAAGGGCAATAAAAATAACACCAAGATACTAAATACCATAGCTAAGACCCCTCCAAGCTTGTTGGGTATAGAGCGTAGTATAGCATATGCGAATAAGAAGTACCATTCTGGTTGAATATGAACAGGAGTTACTAAAGGATTAGCTTGTATGAAATTTTCGGGATCTCCTAATACATTAGGCAAAAAATAACAAAATATGATTAATATAGTGCTAAGTCCCAATATACCAAACAAGTCCTTATAAGTATAGTAAACATGGAAGGTAACTTTGTCTATATTAGAGTCAATACCTAAAGGATTATTTGACCCAGCTGTGTGTAAACTAATAATATGTAATACGCCTAATCCAACTATAAGAAAAGGAAAAAGATAATGTAAAGAGTAGAAACGATTAAGAGTCGCGTTAGATACACTAAATCCTCCCCAAATCCACTGAACAATATCTGTTCCTATATAGGGTATAGCAGAACAAAAGTTAGTAATAACTGTAGCTCCCCAAAAGGACATTTGTCCCCAAGGTAATACATACCCTAAGAACGCTGTTATCATCATCACTAAGTAAATTATAACCCCTATATTCCAAACGTCCATTTTCATGTAGCTCCCATAATAAAGTCCTCTGCCCATGTGTATATACACACAGAGAAAGAATAATGAAGCTCCATTAGCATGTATATACTTCAACATAAAACCATAATTGACGTCTCTTAAAATATGGGAAATTGAGTCAAAAGCTAAACTAACGTCAGAACAATAATGCATAGCTAAGAATATTCCGGTGATCAATTGAATAGCTAAACAAAGTCCTAACAAAGAACCAAAATTCCAGTAATAATTAATATTAGAGGGGGCTGGTAAATCAACCAGTACCCCGTTCACAATAGAGAGTATTGGATGTTGTGTTCTTATTCGTAACATTTTGTTTGGTGATTCCATATGCATGCGCTCAGGAAGCTATCTCCCTAAATGCTAGCAAGGCACTGCTTCTAAACCTATCAACAGGCCAGAAACTAAAACTATTAAACCAAGACTAAAAGGTAAGTAAGATTTCCATAATAGATACATAAGTTGGTCATATCTCATTCTAGGGAAAGAAGCTCGCACCCACACAAATGCAAACACTATTACGGTAGTTTTAAGGGCTAAGCAACCCATTCCTAGAATTCCTGTAAAAGGTGCCCAACCACCTAAAAACAATAAACTTATCAGACAACTCATTAGAATAATATGGCCGTATTCAGCTAAAAAAAATAGAGCAAACGACATACTAGAATATTCTACATTATATCCAGATACTAATTCTGATTCCCCCTCGGTAAGATCAAAAGGAGCCCGATTAGTTTCAGCTAATGCCGAAGCAAAAAACATTAAAGCTGCTGGAAATAAAGGTATTATATACCAAATTTCGGCTTGAGCTAAAACAATCTGAGTGATATTAAGAGAACCTGCACATAATATAACTGATATTAAAATGAGCCCTATACACACCTCATAGCTAATCATCTGAGCTGCTGCTCTAATCGCCCCTAAAAAAGCATATTTAGAATTACTGCCCCAACCAGACATTAAGATAGCATACACCCCCATAGAACTGATAGCAAAGATATATAAGACACCAACATTAATATCAGCCAGTACAATACCGGGGCTAAAAGGAATAACCCCCCAAGCTAAAAAAGCTAAAGTAAGCGATAGAATTGGGGCTACAATATAAACCGACAGATTAGCATGATTGGGAATAGCCATCTCTTTAGTGAATAATTTTAATCCGTCAGCTAAAGGTTGTAATAGCCCATAAACACCAACTACATTAGGTCCTTTTCGTGCTTGCATATATCCTAATACCTTTCTTTCTGCTAAAGTTAAATAAGCTATAGCCACTAATAGAGGTATTATTATTGCAAGCGTTTTAAAGATAATTGAAATAATTGTACTCATCATCCTAGTTACGGAGGGCGGCCAAGTACGTATTGAACGCGCATAACTTGGCCCAAGAACAAGTTCCCTTACCCTTACTATGTTACGACTTACCCATTCTCGAAAAGGAGGGATAACCCCGCCGCGGGGCGTCTCGTATCCTTAACTTGAAGGGGACGACGGGCGATTTGTGCTAACACTGGGTTAGAATTCACCGGAACGCTCTACTTCCCGATTACTATCAAATCCTACTTAAGATTCCCGTTTCAGAGAATCTCCGCCTCCTAATTTACTGTGTATATTGTATAGGAGAATGTAGCGCATAATGTCCCTTTCCATAAAGACCATGACACCTGACTTAATCCGTAATAGGGTTAAGGATAACATTTATTGTTATCCTGACGACGGCCATGCAATGCCTGAGCGGCAACCGCCCACAAAGGCAGTCCGCTTTCAAGGAAAGGTAAGGTGACACGCGGATCATCGAATTAAATTACACGCTCCTCTGATTCAAACAGTGAACAGCCAAGCCTTTTGAGTTTCAATCTTGCGATCATAGTATTCAGGCATACAATAAGGTTATTTGCTAATAAAGCTATTGTATAAGTTTAAGGCGAGGACTACCAGGGTATCTAATCCTGTTTGCTATCCAAGCTTTCGTATTTCATGAGGATATACCATGAACGAGGTAAGAAGTCTTCACCTTCGGACTTCCACTCTTGCTTCAAACATTTTACCGCTACCAAGAGGTTTGCCTTACTTTATTCTCATGCTTCACTACATACTTTAACGCCTAATGCGAAATAAAAACTGGGCCTCTAAGTTTAACCGCGTCTGCTGGCACTTAGTTAGACAGGCCTCAATGTGAAACCCTGTGTCAAGCGTTTACCCATTGCACAAGATTCTCTACTGCTGCCAAAATGTCTTTCCCTTGTTTCAGTGAAAGTGTGGCTATACTACGCATCTTCGACCAGGTGGGCCACTATCCCGCCTATTCTAATACGTCAACCGAGATAATCTCCGTTTTATCCTCACCAGTAGGGCCCTTGTTAGGGCCTTGCATGTATTATAAGAACACATTGCCTTATAGACTCCCCAAGGTCAAAGGAGTAGTGTGGAAATAATATTTAAATCATCCCCATGACTTAACTTGCGCTGATAAACAAATGGTAATTCATTATAAGTGTGAAAAGCAGGCGGAGAAGATAAAGACCATTCTAACGAGCCGGGCGAAGTTGACCAACCCTTAAATGGTCTTTCGGCTGCTAGTGCCTCATAAGACAAGTAGATGAACCATATAATTCCTACTAGAGCTATTACAGCTCCGCAAGAACTAACTAAGTTCCAATCTTGGTAAGCATCAGGGAAATCCGAGTATCTTCTAGGTAATCCGGCTAAACCCAAGAAATGTTGGGGGAAGAAAGTTAAATTAACTCCTATGAACATAATCCAGAAATGGATCTTGCCGTATAACTCATTATACCTAAAACCGGTAATTTTACCGAACCAATAGTAGTATCCCCCAAATATAGCAAATATGGCCCCCATAGATAACACATAATGGAAGTGAGCTACTACATAATAAGTATCGTGTAATGCTATATCTAATGAACTATTAGCTAATATAACTCCAGTTAGACCACCAATGGTAAATAGGAACACAAACCCAATAGCCCACAACATAGGCGTATCAAGCCGTAGGCTTCCCCCGTATATAGTAGCTAACCAACTAAATATTTTAATTCCAGTAGGAACCGCAATGATCATAGTGGCGGCAGTAAAGTAGGCACGAGTATCGACATCCATACCAACGGTGAACATATGGTGGGCCCAAACAATAAATCCTAATACTCCAATAGAAATCATAGCATATACCATACCTAAATAACCAAAAATATGTTGTTTAGCAGAAAATGTGGGTATAATCTGAGATACCATACCAAATCCTGGTAAAATTAATATATAAACTTCAGGATGACCAAAAAACCAAAATAAGTGCTGAAATAGAATAGGATCCCCTCCTCCCGCAGGATCAAAAAATGTTGTATTAAAATTCCTGTCTGTCAACAACATTGTAATTGCACCAGCTAACACGGGTAAAGATAATAACAACAATATTGTAGTAATTAATACCGACCATACGAATAGAGGTAATCTATGCATACTCATGCCAGGAACCCTCATGTTAATAATCGTGGTTATAAAGTTAATAGAACTTAAAATAGAAGATACTCCAGCTAGATGTAAACTAAATATAGCCATATCCACTGCTCCCCCCGAATGGGCTTGAATGCTTGATAGTGGGGGATACACGGTCCAGCCGGTTCCTGCCCCTTGTTCCACAAACATAGAACCAGCCAATAGTATTAGAGAGGGCGGTAATAACCAGAAACTAATATTGTTCAATCTAGGAAAGGCCATATCGGGCGCCCCAATCATAATTGGCACAAACCAATTTCCGAATCCGCCAATCATTACTGGCATTACCAGGAAGAAAATCATTAATAAAGCATGAGATGTAACAACCACATTATATAGATGATCATCTCCTAACATACTACCTGGGGCTGACAGTTCTAGCCGTATTAACATACTTGAAGCTGTTCCCGCCATCCCAGAAAAAGCACCAAATAGTAAATATAAAGTACCTATATCCTTATGATTAGTAGAAAATAGCCAACGTGTAAGATATTTGTTCAT